ACGCAATTCTAACTGATGCGAACGATAAAACAAATATAAATCTAAAAAAGAGTATTGGAATAAAAGAAAGCAGTAAAAAAGTTCCTCGATGGTCATACAAATTCATTGACGAAGAAGAATACCTGGAAAGCAATGGTAAAAGAGAAGATTATGAGATTTGTTCAAGAAGACCCAAACCACCTATAGTAATTTATACTGATACTGATAACTCAGAGAATGCCGATGCTTATACGTATCCCAAGGATACTGAGAATTCTGATGGAAAAGAAGAATTTGCTTTAATAGATTATTCACAACAATCGGATTTTAGCCGAGACATAATCAAAGGATCTAGACACGTTCAAAGACGTAAAACTGCTAATTGGAAAATCCTTCAAGCAAGTCCACATTCTCCTCTTTTTTTGGACAAAATTGACAAATCCTCTTTCTTTTCTTTTGAGATTTTCGAGCCAATGAAAATCTTTTTTCTAAATTGGATGTGGAAAAAGAAAAATACAGAATTGACAATTTCGGATTATACAGAGGAAAAGAAAAATAAAAAAGAGATTAAGAAAAAAGAGGAAGCAGAGCGTATGGAAATAGCGGAAGCCTGGGAAAACACTCAAAATGCTCAACCAGTAAGAGGTCTTTTATTAGTAACCCACTCGATTATTAGAAAATATATTCTATTACCCTCATTGATAATAACTAAAAATATCGTTCGTATACTATTATTTCAATCTCCCGAATGGTCAGAGGATTTAAAGGATTGGAATAGAGAAATGTATATTAAGTGCACCTATAATGGCGTTCCATTATCCGAAACAGAATTTCCGAAAAACTGGCTAACTGAGGGTATTCAAATAAAGGTCCTTTTTCCTTTTCGTCTGAAACCTTGGCACAGATACAGATCTAAGCTACGATCCCCTCAAAAGGAAAAGGATCCAATGAAAAAAAAAGTGAAAAAAATGGATTTCTTCTTTTTTACAGTTTTCGGAATGGAAGTAGAATTTCCCTTTTCTTCTTCTCACCGAAACCGACGTTCGTTTTTTGATCCCATTTTTAAAGAACTTAAAAAAAAAATAAAAATTTGGAAAAAGCATTTTTTTCAAAGAACAAAATCTTTTCTAAATATCACAAAAGAAAAAGCACAATGGATCATCCAAATTATTCTATTTCTAAAAGAAAAAAGAAAAAAACTATCATTATCAGAATTGAGAAAAATCAAAATATATGAATTGAATGAAATTCAAAAAGATTCAACAAAAAGTAAGAGTAATCCAATGATTTACGAATCCACCATTCCAATTCAATCTATTAATTGGACAGACTGTTCATTGACAGAAAAAAAAATAAAAGATCTGAATGATAGAACAAAGAAAATCATAAAACAAATAGAAGAATTTAAAAAAGACAAGAAAAAAGGTTCAGAGAGAAATATTTGTTCTAAGAAAACAACTTATGATGATAAAAGATTAGAATTACAAAATAAAATTTGGCAGATATTACAAAAAAGAAATGTTCGATTATTCCGCAAATCACATTATTTTTTAAAATTTTTCATAGAAAGGGTATATATAGATATCTTTCTATGTATCATTAATATTCCTAAAATCAATGTACAACTTTTTCTTGAATCAACAAAAAAAATTCTTAATAAATACATTTACAATAATGAAGCAAATGAAGAAAGAAAAAGAAGTGATAAAAAAGATCAAAGTCTAATTCACTTTATTTCTACTATAAAAAAATCAATTTGTAATATTAGGAATACGAATTCACAGAATTTTTGTGACGTATCCTCTTTGTCACAAGCATATGTATTTTTTAAATTATCACAAACCCAAGTTATTAACTTAGATAAGTATAAATTAAGATCCCTTTTTGAATATCATGGAACACCTCTTTTTCTTAAGAATGAAATAAAGGATTATTTTTTTGGAGTACAAGGAATATCTCATTCCAAATTAAAACATAAGAGCGCTCCCAATTCTGTAATGAATCAATGGACAAATTGGTTAAAAGGTCATTATCAATACGATTTATCTCAGAATGGATGGTCTAGATTAGTATCCCAAAAATGGCGAAATAAAATGAATGAACGCCATGTGGCTCAAAATAAAGATTTAACCAAATATCATTCATATGAAAAAAACGGATTAATTCTTTACAAAAAACAAGAAATAGACTCATTAACAAATCAAAAAAAAAAAATGAAAAAACAATATGGGTATGATCTTTTATCATATAAATCTATTAATTATGCAGATAAGAAGGACTCATATATTTATGGATATAGATCGTCATTCCAAGCAAATAATAACCAAGCGATTTCTTATAATTGCAACACGCGTAAAAAAAAAAAATTGGATATGACGGATGATATTCCTATCAAGAATTATATAGTAGAAGATTCTATTCTAGATATGGAAAAAAATCTGGATAGAAAGTGTTTTGATTGGAGAATTCTGAATTTTTGTCTTAGAAAGAAAATGCATTTTGGGGGTTCGATCGATACCGATTATTATTTTACGCTTCATCAAGAAATCAACCCATCCAATAACAATAAAAAAAAAAACCTTTTTGATTGGATGGGAATGAATGTAGAAATACTAAATCGTTCTATAGCGAATCGGGAATCTTTTTTCTTCTCTAAAAATTGGATATTTTATAATGCATATACGAGTAACCCACGGATCATCCCAATCAAATTCCTTTTTTTGAATTTTAATGTAAATAAAGATGTTAGTGAAAAGAAAAAGATCACGGAAAAGAATAAAACAGAATATGCAAGTCGACTAAATCTTGAAGCATCCCTTTCAAAGAAAGAAAAAGATGTTAAAGAAGATTATGCAGGATCCGACATAAAAAAGGGTGTAAAAAAAGATAGATACACGAACAACATCGAAGCAGAACTTAATTGCTTCCTAAGAGGGTATTTGCCTTTTCAATTGAACTGGCATGATTGCTTAAATGAAAGAATAATGAATAATATCCAAGTATATTGTCTCCTGCTTAGACTGAAAAATCTAAAAGAGATTGCTATAGCCTCTATTCAAAGAGGAGAACTAAGTCTAGATATTATGAAAATTAAGAATCAGAAGGATTTCACTCTTACAGAATTGAATAAAAATACGGAATTGATAAAAAATGGAATATTGAGTATCGAACCAACTCGTCTGTCTAGAAGAAACCACGAACAATTTAATATGTATCAAATCATAGGCCTTTCGTTTATTCATAAGCGAAAGCACCAAATTATTAAGAAATCCATTACAAGAACAAGAGATCAAAAGCTGACTGAAAATAAAGAAAAAAAGAATTATGATTTGCTTGTTCCTGAAAATATTTTATCCGCTAGACGTCGTAGAGAATTGAGAATTCTAATTTGTTTCAATCCTAAGAATAGAAATAGTGTGCATAGAAATAAGGCATTTTACAATGAGAATAAAGTGAATAATTGCTGTCAAGTTTTGGCTACAAGTAAAGATCTTGATAGAGATAAAAAAAAACTAATTAATTTAAAGTTCTTTCTTTGGCCAAATTATCGATTAGAAGATTTAGCTTGTATGAATCGCTATTGGTTTGATACCAATAATGGCAGCCGTTTCAGTATGGTAAGGATACATATGTATCCCCGATTGAAAATTAGTTAATCTACATTTTTCTTTTTTTTTCTATTTCTCGTAACATATCTGATATGTGAAAACAAATAGATGCACATACGCATTGTCTTACCCTCTATTCTGAGGCACGATACTAATTCAATGATATATCCTACCCATTAGATCTATAACTGAATCTTCTTATTTGAAGTCTACAATTTTGCTTTTGTGAATGCATAAATATAGTCTTTTTTGTATACCTATTTGAATTGGGTTGATTAATCAAAATTGATTTGAAAAATCAGGAACTCTTAAGAAAATTAAGATTATTGTATATACCAAATTGAAAATGAGTGTCATTATTATTACTGATCAATAAAAATATCTAGACTCTATAAAATAAAAAAGGGGGGGAAAGACAAGCTTTCATTTTTTTATGGTAAAAAAATCATTTATATCCGTTATTTCACAAGAAAAAAAAGAAGAAAACCCGGGATCGATTGAATTTCAAGTATTCAATTTCACCAATAAGATACGAAGACTTACTTCACATTTGGAATTGCACAGAAAAGACTATTTATCTCAAAGGGGTTTACGTAAAATTCTGGGAAAACGGAAACGACTCCTGTCTTATTTGTCAAAGAAAAATGGAATACGTTATAAAAAATTAATTAATCAGTTGGATATTCGGGAGCCACAAACTAATTAATTTGAAGAGTCGTTTTGAATTATTCGATTTATTAGATCTTGAATCTTGATGAACTCATTTTTGTTTTAAGCAATTCATGGAAGAATGAATCGAGGAAAAACCTATGAATGCCCCAGCTACAAGAAAAGACCTCATGATAGTCAATATGGGTCCTCACCACCCATCAATGCATGGTGTTCTTCGACTTATTGTTACTCTAGATGGTGAGGATGTTATTGATTGTGAACCAATATTGGGTTATTTACATAGAGGGATGGAAAAAATTGCAGAAAACCGAACAATTGTACAATATCTGCCTTATGTAACACGTTGGGATTATTTAGCTACTATGTTCACAGAAGCAATAACCGTAAATGGACCGGAACAGTTAGGAAATATTCAAGTACCTAAAAGAGCCAGCTATATTCGAATAATTATGTTGGAGTTGAGTCGTATAGCTTCTCACCTACTATGGCTGGGACCTTTTATGGCAGATATTGGTGCACAAACCCCTTTCTTCTATATTTTCAGAGAAAGAGAATTAATATATGATCTATTCGAAGCTGCCACAGGTATGAGAATGATGCATAATTTTTTTCGTATCGGAGGGGTAGCGGCTGATCTACCTCATGGCTGGATAGATAAATGTTTGGATTTCTGCGATTATTTTTTAACAAGGGTTGTTGAATATCAAAAACTTATTACGCGAAATCCTATTTTTTTAGAACGGGTTGAGGGAGTAGGCATTGTTGGTGGAGAGGAAGTAATAAATTGGGGTTTATCAGGACCAATGCTTCGGGCTTCCGGAATACAATGGGATCTACGTAAAGTTGATCATTATGAATGTTACGAGGAATTTGATTGGGAAGTTCAATGGCAAAAAGAAGGAGATTCATTAGCTCGTTATTTAGTACGAATTGGTGAAATGGTAGAATCCATAAAAATTATTCAACAGGCTCTGGAAGGAATTCCGGGAGGGCCATATGAGAATTTAGAAATCCGTTGCTTTGATAGAGAAAAGGATCCAGAATGGAATGATTTTGAATATCGATTCATTAGTAAAAAGCCGTCTCCGACTTTTGAATTACCGAAACAAGAACTTTATGTGAGAGTTGAAGCCCCAAAGGGAGAATTAGGAATTTTTCTAATAGGGGATCAGAATGGTTTTCCTTGGAGATGGAAAATTCGTCCCCCGGGTTTTATCAATTTGCAAATTCTTCCTCAGTTAGTTAAAAGAATGAAATTGGCTGATATTATGACAATACTAGGTAGCATAGATATCATTATGGGAGAAGTTGATCGTTGAAATGATAATTGATACAACAGAAGTACAAGATATCAATTCTTTTTTCAGATTGGAATCTTTAAAAGAGGTGTATGGAATTATATGGATACTTGTCCCTATTTTGACTCTTGTATTGGGAATCACAATAGGTGTGCTAGTGATTGTATGGTTAGAAAGAGAAATATCCGCAGGGATACAACAGCGTATTGGACCTGAATACGCCGGTCCTTTGGGAGTTCTTCAAGCTCTAGCAGATGGAACAAAACTACTTTTCAAAGAGAATCTTATTCCATCTAGGGGAGATATTCGTTTATTCAGTATTGGACCATCCATATCAGTCATATCAATTCTAGTAAGCTATTCAGTAATTCCTTTTGGCTATAACTTTGTTTTAGCTGATCTCAATATCGGTGTTTTTTTATGGATTGCTATTTCGAGTATTGCTCCCATTGGACTTCTTATGTCAGGATATGGGTCAAATAATAAATATTCCTTTTTGGGTGGTCTACGGGCTGCTGCTCAATCGATTAGTTATGAAATACCATTAACTCTATGTGTGTTATCAATATCTCTACGTGTGATTCGTTGAGACAGAAACTTTTCCATGCTCCTTTCTTTTCGTCTTTATTTCTTTTCTTCTTTATAGGAAATTTATAGGAAAGGGGTAGAAAAAATGGAATAGATATCCTGATTTTGGATTTTCATTATTTTTATTCGGAATTCGGATTGATGAACTAAATCAGATAGTTATATGAGTGAAATAAAACAGCTTCCATTTATTCATTATTCATTGATTTAATATTCGAATATTCTATAATATTCTCTAATTTGAATTATTAATTTAATGAAATTGAAATTCAATATCAATATATTTAGTAATCAAATTAAAAAAATAGATATCTATTTATAGATATCTATTTGTATTTTGAATATAGAATATTTATATTTAAGAATATAATAAACTATTTTAATTTAAACTATTTAATATAATATTAATATAAAATTCTTTAAAATTCTTAATATCTTAATATATTATTAATATATAATATATTAAGATATAATATAATAATAATATATAGATATAGAATTAATATACTATGATTTGAATTTCATTTGAATCTGCAGTAAAAATATTGAGTCTCATTTTCTATGTATAAGAATTAAGTGAAAAAAAAATTATAAACGGAAGAAAGCGTTTACCCCAAAATTGGTTGATTAGTCATCCTGTTTTGAAGCGGGCTCAAAAGACCAACCTTATTGAGTTTTCACTATCGTTTGTATGAATTACCATACATCTATTACCATAAGGGGAGATTGATAAAAAATGCGTGGATGGTTAGAAACACCAAGATACACAAAGGATTAGTAATGGAGATTATGTAAATTCTCCAAAAGAGCATTTCCGCATAATATAAAAAGAATACAAATTGGGGCTTTAAGTTGGTAGAAAAAATCAGGCAGTACTCCCCACAATTCCGATCCAGAGTATGCTCCTATCCACTCATTAAATAAATAACTATCAGAAACGAAATAATCCTTTAATCTTTTTTTAAGTCCCTTTTTGTTTTGCACATAAAAAAAAGAAGAATAGGAACGAAAAAAAAAAACAAAAGAATAGAATACAATAAAAAAAAGAGGGATCCCTTTTGATTCTTTCTTATATCCATATTCATGGAAATACAATTTATGTCATAATTCATAAACTAATGTCGAATTTTTTTTCGTAATCAAAAACGACGGGTTATTGAGAATTCTAAAGGAGTATTTTATTGAATTGAAGAGTTCAATTATTACTCAACAAATTCAAATTATTAAGGGATGAGATCAATTCGGAAGTACCTTTTTTGTATTTATTATTATAACAGACAGAATTCAATTGGTCTAATTCAGGACCGTCCAATGGATTTGAATCCTATCTATCCTAGGGATATATCAAGATAAATAACCGGCCCGGTCCCTTAGATTTATTTATGACCTTCGAGGAGCCGTATGAGGTGAAAATCTCATGTACGGTTCTGTAATAGCGATGGGAACAGTAATGTTATCACCGACTAGGATTATCTAACAGTTTAAGTACAGTTGATATAGTTGACGCGCAATCAAAATATGGTTTTTGGGGATGGAATTTATGGCGTCAACCTATAGGTTTTATCATTTTTCTAATTTCTTCCCTAGCGGAATGTGAAAGATTACCTTTTGATTTACCAGAAGCAGAAGAAGAATTAGTAGCAGGTTATCAAACCGAATATTCGGGTATAAAATTTGGTTTATTTTACGTTGCTTCCTATTTAAACTTATTAGTTTCTTCATTATTTGTAACAGTTCTTTACTTGGGCGGTTGGAATATCTCTATTCCGTACATATTTGTTTCTGAGCTTTTTGAAATAAATAAAACATGTGGAGTTTTTGGAACTACAATTGGTATCTTTATTACATTAGCTAAAACTTATTTGTTCTTGTTCCTTTCTATCACAACAAGATGGACTTTGCCTAGGCTAAGAATGGATCAATTATTAAATCTTGGATGGAAATTTCTTTTACCTATTTCTCTGGGTAATCTATTATTAACAACTTCGTTTCGACTATTTTCACTGTAAAAGATTGATATTCAATATTCATAACTTGTCTCAAACAAGAGAAAGAAACAAAACAAAAATATTCATAGATATTCACGATATGTTCCTTATGGTAACTGGGTTCATGAATTATGGTCAACAAACAGTACGAGCTGCAAGATACATTGGTCAAAGTTTCATGATTACCTTAGCCCACGCAAATCGTTTACCTGTAACTATTCAATATCCTTATGAAAAATTAATAACATCGGAACGTTTCCGCGGTCGAATCCATTTTGAATTTGATAAGTGCATTGCTTGTGAAGTATGTGTTCGTGTATGTCCTATAGATCTACCCGTTGTTGATTGGAAACTGGAAACTGATATTCGAAAGAAACGATTGCTTAATTACAGTATTGATTTTGGGATCTGTATATTTTGTGGTAACTGCGTTGAGTATTGTCCAACAAATTGTTTATCAATGACTGAAGAATATGAACTTTCGACTTATGATCGTCACGAATTGAATTATAATCAAATTGCTTTGGGCCGTTTACCAATGTCAGTAATTGACGATTATACAATTCGAACAATTCAATTCAAATAAAATTCTGTATTTATATTTAGATTTATATCATTTTATTAATAATATAGTTTCTAGTTTCGAAATAGTTTCGAATACTCGTTCGTATAAAGAATTAGATTCGTCCTATAACTGTACCTAGATGAATTCACACTCCTTAGGATTTAATTCAATTAGGAATTTAGTATATAAAATTTTTTCCTGGTCGTATCAATAAGGTCATGAAATTTCAATTTATTTATCTTTTATTTTTCATCTAATGGATTTACCTGAACCGATACATGATTTTCTTTTAATCTTTCTGGGATCAGGTCTTGTATTAGGAAGTCTAGGAGTAGTATTATTTACCAACCCAATTTTTTCTGCCTTTTCGTTGGGACTGGTTCTTGTTTGTATATCTTTATTCTATATTTTATCAAACTCCCATTTTGTAGCTGCAGCACAGCTACTTATTTACGTAGGAGCTATAAACGTTTTAATCATATTTGCTGTGATGTTCATAAATGGTTCAGAATATTACCAAGATTTTCATCTTTGGACCGTTGGGGATGGAGTTACTTTGGTGGTTTGTACAAGTATTTTTGTTTCACTAATAACTACTATTCCAGATATATCATGGTACGGGATTATTTGGACTACAAGATCAAATCAGATTATAGAGCAAGATTTGATAAATAATAGTCAACAAATTGGAATTCATTTATCAACAGATTTTTTTCTTCCATTTGAACTCATTTCAATAATTCTTTTAGCTGCTTTGATAGGTGCAATTGTCGTGGCTCGCCAGTAAGAATAGAACTAGTAATATCAATCTAAATTCCATTTTGTTCTATTTATTTTATCTCCATTTCCTTTGAATTTTACATGTGAATGGGAAAGTGAAAGATTGTTTATGTTTAAAAGAATTTGATTATTCGACTTATTACCAATATCTTCTTTTTGTCTGTACTTGTTATATTCTCTAGTCAATCGAATCTGTTGAAGTGTTGTTCATATTGAAATGAATCAAAATTGATAAGGAGTTGGTCAATGATGCTCGAACATGTACTTGTTTTGAGTGCCTATTTATTTTCTATCGGTATCTACGGATTGATCACAAGCCGAAATATGGTTAGAGCCCTTATGTGTCTTGAACTTATACTGAATGCGGTTAATATAAATTTCGTAGCTTTTTCTGATTTTTTTGATAGTCGCCAATTAAAAGGAAATATTTTTTCCATTTTTGTTATAGCTATCGCAGCCGCTGAAGCAGCTATTGGACCGGCTATTGTTTCGTCAATTTATCGTAACAGAAAATCAACTCGT